AAAAAATATGAAAACATCTTCTGGCGTCGAGGGAATTGCACGTATAGAGATTCAAAAACGAATCGACCTGATCCAAATCATAATCTATATGGGATTTCCAAAAATACTAATAGAAAGTCGACCCCGAGGAATCGAAGAATTACAGATGAATTTACAAAAAGAAATTAATTCTGTAAATCGAAAACTTAACATTGCTATCACACGAATTGAAAAACCTTATGGAAACCCTAATATTCTTGCAGAATTTATAGCTGGCCAATTAAAAAATAGAGTTTCTTTTCGCAAAGCAATGAAAAAGGCTATAGAATTAACTGAACAAGCGGATACAAAGGGAATTCAAGTGCAAATTGCAGGACGTATCGACGGAAAAGAAATTGCGCGTGTTGAATGGATCAGAGAAGGTAGGGTTCCACTACAAACCATTCGAGCTAAAATTGATTATTGTTCCTATACAGTTCGAACAATCTATGGGGTATTAGGCATCAAAATTTGGATATTTATAGACGGGGAATAATAAACCTGAATTTCCTTTTGCATTCTATCCAGCGATGGAACAAAAAAGAATAAATTCGTTTCTTCTTTTTCTTTTCTGTTCAATAAAAAATGAACAATTATAATTCTATAGGGTTTAATAAAAATTAAATTAATCTTTTAATAAAATTGCTATGCTTAGTGTGTGACTCGTTGGTTTTTTAGGGTTAGTATAAAAATAAGCCCCATAGTATAAACAAATAACTATAACTATAGAAGTAATAACCAACTCATCACTTCGTATTATCTGGATCCAAAGAACCAGTCAAGATATGATATATTGTTCATATTGTTGTAGCAACTGAAATCTTTTTTTATTAAAAAATTCTGCTTATAAGTCGTCAATCGAAATAAAAAAGAAAGGGTATGGATAAAAGGAAGGATGAGAGAAAGAAAGAAAAAGTATATTAATGATATATAATTCCAATATGTAAGGTCTATGAGTCATCTCAGAAAAAATCTGTGTAATAAAGCATCAATACAGATTCCTCATTAAACGGATCTGCTCATCGAACAAAAAATAAAGAGCTTCGAGCCAATAAAGACTAAGAATATTGACTCAAGAACTAATAGCTCCATTGTATAATTCAGACCTAATCATTAAGTAAGAAGCGATGGGAACGATGGAACCTGTGAATTCAAAAGATTCTAGTGAAAATTCATTCGAATGATTCATTGATCGGGATGGCGGAACCGGCCAGAGACCAATTCATCTATTCGGAAAAGTTATGAACTAATGATAGAACTGAAATAGAAATGGAAAGAGTAAATATTCGCCCGCGAAAACTTTATTTTCTTGGATTGCTAAATTTGGGTCAATCCAATACGATAAAGAATAAAACAAAAGAAAGATTCGTTTTAACATTCTAAAATAGATAAATATAAGAAAAAAGAGTTATTTTATATATTTAGTTATTAGTTATCTATACAAATACAAACAAGATATACAAATTTATATATAATAGATTTGATCTAGATTAAATGAAATCTATGATTCAGTATATTACTTACGTATATTACTTACTTAAATATATGTATATCTTAATTCAAATTATATTATATCTGAATTGAATTCAAAATCTTTAATTTGAATTGATTTTATTCGCGAGGAGCTGGATGAGAAGAAACTCTCACGTCCGGTTCTGTAGTAGAGATGGAATTCAAAACAAACCATCAACTATAACCCCAAAAGAACCAGATTCCGTAAACAACATAGAGGAAGAATGAAGGGAATATCCTCTCGAGGTAATACTATTTGTTTTGGTAAATACGCTCTTCAGGCACTTGAACCCGCTTGGATCACATCTAGACAAATAGAAGCAGGTCGACGAGCAATGACACGAAATGCACGTCGCGGTGGAAAAATATGGGTCCGTATATTTCCGGATAAACCGGTTACAGTAAGACCCGCAGAAACACGTATGGGTTCAGGTAAAGGCTCTCCCGAATATTGGGTAGCTGTTGTTAAACCAGGTCGAATCCTTTATGAAATGGGTGGAGTAACAGAAAATATAGCCAGAAGGGCTATTTCAATAGCAGCGTCCAAAATGCCTATACGAGCTCAATTCATCATTTCGGGATAAAAAAGAAATAGGCCTTAAAAATCGCGGGTGCAGGTTTCTTTTTTTTTTTGACAAAAAATATTTCTTTTTTTTCTTCGACCTTTGTATTGTAAAAAACAGATAAAAAAATGATATGATTCAACCTCAGACCTATTTGAATGTAGCAGATAACAGCGGGGCTCGAAAATTGATGTGTATTCGAATCATAGGAGCTAGCAATCGTCGATATGCTCATATTGGTGACGTTATTGTTGCTGTGATCAAAGACGCAGTTCCAAACATGCCTCTAGAAAGATCAGAAGTGGTCAGAGCTGTAATTGTTCGTACTTGTAAAGAACTTAAACGTGACAACGGTATGATAATACGATATGATGACAATGCTGCAGTTGTGATTGATCAAGAAGGAAATCCAAAAGGAACTCGAGTTTTTGGTGCGATTGCCCGAGAATTGAGACAGTTCAATTTTACTAAAATAGTTTCATTAGCTCCCGAGGTATTATAAAATTAGACCGCGATATGCTTATAGTAGGGTATTTAAAAGAAATAGATTAAGATTAATTTAGTAGATTTTGTCTCACGTATATACCTTTCAAAATTAATATTCATAAACAAATACGTACATAAATAAATACGTAAAAAAAAAAAAAAAGAAAAACATGTTGATTATATCCAAATTTGGAGGCACCAATAATTTTAATTAATCATGGGTAGTGATACTATTGCTGACATAATAACCTCTATACGAAATGCCGATATGTATAGAAAAAGCGTGGTTCGAGTAGCATCGACTAATATCAGCCAAAGTATTGTTAAAATACTTTTACGAGAGGGTTTTATCGAAAACGTGAGAAAACATCGAGAAAACAACAAATATTTTTTGGTTTTAACTCTACGACATAAAAGGAATAGGAAAAGGACTTATAGAAATCTTTTAAATTTAAAACGAATCAGTCGGCCGGGTCTACGAATCTATTCTAACTATCAAAGAATTCCTAGAATTTTAGGTGGGATGGGGGTTGTAATTCTTTCTACCTCTCGCGGTATAATGACAGACCGAGAGGCTCGACTAGAAAGAATAGGCGGAGAAATTTTGTGTTATATATGGTAATCTTTCTAATATCCGAATTGAATATGAAACTTCTTATTTGTGAAAAAGAAAAGAGAAGAGGTGGGTTGTCTAATAGGGTTCTTCCTCCACAAGTTGATACTTCAAGGGGGTTTTACCTGGAATGAAAGAACAAAAATGGATTCATGAAGGTTTAATTACTGAATCGCTTCCCAACGGTATGTTCCGGGTTCGTTTAGATAATGAAGATCTGATTCTAGGTTATGTTTCAGGAAAGATCCGACGTAGTTTTATACGGATACTGCCAGGAGATAGAGTCAAAATTGAAGTAAGTCGTTATGATTCAAGCAGAGGTCGTATAATTTATCGACTCCGCAATAAAGATTCGAAAGATTAGGTGTTTTTTCAACGTCACTAGTTCGTTCGTAGGAATACGATTCAAAATCGAAAATTTCAAGAAACTTCTTTTCTTCGAAGAAGTGGATTCAAAATTAAAGTAAGGAGTGGCAAATATGAAAATAAGAGCTTCTGTTCGTAAAATTTGTGAAAAATGTCGACTAATCCGTCGTCGGGGACGAATTATAGTAATTTGTTCCAACCCAAGACATAAACAAAGACAAGGATAATCAGACTCAAAGACCCGATATACAAATAAGAAGGGGGATCTGTTTTGACATGAAATGGATATATCCATATATCTCTGACTCAAATTTATGAGATGATAAAATATGGCAAAAGCTATACCGAAAAAGGGTTCACGTGGACGTATTGGTTCACGTAAGAGTACACGTAAAATACCAAAGGGGGTTATTCATATTCAAGCAAGTTTCAATAATACCATTGTGACTGTTACAGATGTACGGGGGCGAGTGGTTTCTTGGTCCTCTGCCGGTACTTGTGGCTTCCGAGGTACAAGAAGAGGGACGCCATTTGCTGCTCAAACCGCAGCGGCAAATGCTATTCGTGCAGTAGTAGATCAAGGTATGCAACGAGCAGAAGTCATGATTAAAGGTCCCGGTCTCGGAAGAGACGCAGCATTACGAGCTATTCGCAGAAGTGGTATACTATTAACTTTCGTACGGGATGTAACCCCTATGCCACATAATGGCTGTAGACCCCCGAAAAAAAGACGTGTGTAGAAATAAAAATTGAAGGTATTTCAATAGCAAGAGAAACAAGAGAAATAAATGATTCAACGATCTGATCAAATAATATTATTATGGTTCGAGAGAAAATAACAGTATCTACTCGGACACTACAGTGGAAGTGTGTTGAATCAGCAGCAGACAGTAAGCGTCTTTTTTATGGGCGCTTTATTCTGTCTCCGCTTATGAAAGGTCAAGCAGACACAATAGGCATTGCGATGCGAAGAGCTTTGCTTGGAGAAATCGAAGGAACATGTATCACACGCGCAAAATCTGAGAAAATATCACACGAATATTCTACGATAATGGGTATTCAAGAATCAGTACATGAAATTTTAATGAATTTGAAAGAAATCGTATTGAGAAGTAATCTCTATGGAACTTGTGAGGCGTCTATTTGTGTCAGGGGCCCTGGATATGTAACTGCTCAAGATATAATATTACCGCCTTATGTAGAAATCGTCGATAATACACAGCATATAGCTAGTTTGACGGAACCCATTGAGTTGGTTATTGGATTACAAATAGAGAAGAATCGTGGATATCTTATAAAAGCGCCAAATACCTTTCAAGATGGAAGTTATCCTATAGATCCTGTATTCATGCCTGTTCGAAATGCGAATCATAGTATTCATTCTTATGAAAATGGTAACAAAGAGATACTATTTCTCGAAATATGGACAAATGGAAGTTTAA